CTTTCTTGAATTCAATTAGATGTTAACGTAAATGAACCATAACTATGTAGCCCTATTCCTAATAGATTGACCCCAAAATAGCATATCCAAATTATAAGAAAGCCCATAGACGCCACAATTGCGGAAATTTCAACCTGTAAATTTATATTGGTTCTAGTATGTAAATAAACCGCAAATACGATCCAAGTAATAAATGCCCAAGTTTCCTTTGGGTCCCAATTCCAATAGGACCCCCATGCTTCATTAGCCCATACTGCTCCTGAAAGAATACCTATAGTTAAAAAGAGAAAACCTAGACTAATCACACGATAACTCCAATAATCCAACTGTTGAATCAATTGGGACCTGTAATAATTGTTAACAGAAAAAAAAGAAGCATTTCCTAAAAAATTGTTTCTTTCATTTATGTATTGTATTTCACCAAAGGAAAATTCCTCATTTAGTTTTAATAAAAAAGTATTCCTCTTACAAAAAAAATTTATGTTTTTTCGAAATGTAAGGACCAGAAGTGCTACTGATAATAATGATCCACATAAAAGAGCTGCATAGCCCAATATCATCATACTTACGTGCATTATTAACCACTCGGATTGGAGAGCGGGTACTAATATTGCGGATTGATGTATTTCAGTTAAAAGACCCGAAGTAGCAAAGCCTTGGGTAAAAATAACACTTGACGCAGTTATTGTGCTTAAATGGCTTTTATTTTTTTTGAAATATGGAACTATATGAATAACTGATAAACTCCAAGAAAGAAAGATTAATGATTCATAGAAATCACTTAGTGGTAAATGCCCCGAATAAATCCAACGAGTGACTAATAATATGGTTATACATAAAAAAGTAGCTATTATTCCCCTTTCTGACGAATCATTTAGTTTTATGATTTCATCGATTAATAAAGTTATCAAATGAATTGTAATTACAATGGAAACGATCGAAAAGGAAATATGAGTTAATATATGCTCTAAAGTTGAAAATATCATAAAATTTTTAAAAAGGAGGAATCCTGAAATATAAATCAGGAGTTGAATTCATTCTAGAATTTATAATATATTGTATCTATTTTCGAAGAGAAGGTCTGCCGCCACTCGGACTCGAACCGAGATGCTCTCGCACTGCTTCCTAAGAGCAGCGTGTCTACCGATTTCACCATAGCGGCTTGTTCAAATTCATAATAGCCTATTCATAGTCAATCGTCGATATTTAAGGAGTCAACTAACTGAAATCTTTTTAGTCAAAATGAAAATGAATGAATAAAACTTTGTTCAAATACAAATTTGAAGGTTCATTATTATGGGATATGGGTTTTATTTACCTTAGTGCTTTGGTGTAGTTTATGCTCTTCTATAATTCAATAGAATCGAACTATTGAAACTAGAAACTTCAACCCTCTAGTTATTGATAGAACTATAAAAAATTTCTTTATTTTTTTTTTCATAAAAGATTTATCATTTATATTTATATTATTTCCTAAAAGTGAAAAAATTTATTTTACCAATGAACAAAAAATAAGACCCCTTTTTATTACTCAAAACTTGCACATTAATTCGGACAAAAAATTCCAGGCTTTTGTCGGTTGGGTTGAAAGAGACATATATGGGAAATTTATATATTCTAATAGATTAATTTAGAGAAATTCAGATAAATAAGAAGTCAGAAAGTTACACAAAAAATTTTCAAAAAAAAAATGGATAAATTAATTTCAACGATGTATTAATTTTAACTAAAGATCTCTTTTTTACCCTTATTCATATATTTATATAGAAATTTAGATAAAAATAAAAAAATATATATCTATATATATATATATTTCTATATATATATATAGAAAAACGTCTATTATTGTAATTGTAACAAATAGGTTGATGGGGAAAAAAGACTCCCCCATCTCCAAAACAAGAAAATATACTAACTACTAACAAAGGCTCAAGTTTTGTATCTTGTCTTTATTCTTTTTTCAAAAGCTTTTTATAATTGACTAACCCCTAAACCGAAGAATTATTATTCTACATATCCTAATAGCGAAGCGAGTTCTAGTTCATATTGATTAGCCACAAACAATAGGTTTGTTGATTTCCTATTAAGAATGAAATGGGCCTATTTTTTTATTCGGATTATTCCAATGTTTTATTTTATGACTTTTTTTGTCGAACAAAAAAACTTTTTGAGTTTCCGGTAGAAAGAGATTTACCTAATGACAACGCTTTTAAGGCTGCCCAATATCCCTTCCCCTTCCAAATATTTTTACGAATACGCTTTTTTGATATAGAAGTACGTTTTTTTGGAACTGCCATTTAAAAATTAAGAGGTTACTCGCTGTTATAGTTGGATGTGAAAGACATCTATTGGTCAAAACGAATATATTCATTATCTAGAGAAAAAAAATCTATATATATAGATAAAAATATGCGAAAATCGTACAAAATCTTACTATAAAAATAGAATTTAATTTTTTTCTACATAAAATAAAAATAGACCGAAGGATTTAAGAACCCTTTTAGAACCCATTGCCTAATTTTTCTATTAATCTATTAATTGGTCAAACTTGAGTAAAGAATACTTCGAAATTCCATTTTAAAATTCGAATCAAACTAGTAATTAAAGTAATGAATCTGTTAAAAGATACACGTTTTGTTAAAAAAAAATCTTCGTGATTTTTTTATTAAATTTGATTTTATTTTACCCCCCTTTTTGATAAATATAAAAAGAAATCTTATAGTAAATATAAAAAGAAATCTTATAGAAAATATAAAATGTTATATATTATAGCGTTTCCTATAAATGTTTTTTTATTGAAAGGGAAACTAATCAATCAGTTTCATACTGAAACTAGTTAATGATTTGGAACAAACTGACTAAAAAGCGAGATTAGTACAAAAATTGTACCTTAGTTAATCCTATGATTCATATCGATTCATATCAGATTTATTTTTAGTGTAATTTTTTATCATTACTTTATGAATATAAAGTGATTTAATAATAATGAAATTTTTTATTTTCGTTATTTTAAGAAAATAATCTTAGTTAATAACTAAATTCGCTTTTTATGAGCAAGTAGGTCATATCATTTGCCCAATTGTAACTTCTTTATTTTAATATTTAAAGTATTTTGGAAAGACCCAGATAATATATAAAATTCGAAAAATATCTTTAAGTTAGTACATCTCTTGATTTTTTTATTGACCCCTTTTGTTTTTAAATTGAAAGGGGGTAGGATCCGGTAAATCGGAAACAATCAATTAAGAATAAAAAAACGTTTTTATGGAACAGACATATCAATATTCGTGGATAATACCTTTCCTTCCACTTCCAGTTCCTATGTTAATAGGAGCGGGACTTCTTCTTTTTCCGTCGGCAACAAAAAGTCTTCGCCGTATGTGGGCTTTTCAAAGTGTTTTTTTGTTAAGTATAGTCATGATTTTTTCGATCAATCTGTCTATTCAGCAAATAAATGGCAGTTCTATCTATCAATATGTATGGTCTTGGATCATTAATAATGATTTTTCTTTAGAATTTGGTTACTTGATTGACCCGCTTACTTCTATTATGTCAATATTAATCACTACTATTGGAATTTTGGTTCTTATTTATAGTGATAATTATATGTCGTATGATCAAGGATATTTGAGATTTTTTGCTTATATGAGTTTTTTCAGTACTTCTATGTTAGGATTAGTTACTAGTTCTAATTTGATACAAATTTATATTTTTTGGGAATTGGTAGGAATGTGTTCATATCTATTAATAGGGTTTTGGTTCACACGGCCTGTTGCTGCAAATGCTTGCCAAAAGGCATTTGTAACTAATCGTGTTGGGGATTTTGGTTTATTATTAGGAATTTTAGGTTTTTATTGGATAACAGGGAGTTTCGAATTTCGAGATTTATTCAAAATATTCAATAACTTGATTTCTAATAATCATAATGAAGTCAATTTTTTATTTGTTACTTTCTGTGCCGTTCTATTATTTGCCGGTGCGGTTGCTAAATCTGCACAATTTCCCCTTCATGTCTGGTTACCGGATGCCATGGAGGGGCCTACTCCTATTTCGGCTCTTATACATGCTGCTACTATGGTAGCTGCGGGCATTTTTCTTGTAGCTCGGCTTATTCCTCTTTTCATAGTCATCCCTCACATAATGAATTTCATCTCTTTGGTAGGAGTAATAACAATATTATTCGGGGCTACTTTTGCCCTTGCTCAAAAAGACATTAAGAGAGGTTTAGCCTATTCCACAATGTCTCAATTAGGTTATATGATGTTAGCTCTAGGTATGGGGTCTTATCGAAGTGCTTTATTTCATTTGATTACTCATGCTTATTCGAAAGCATTATTATTTTTAGGATCCGGATCCGTTATTCATTCAATGGAAACTCTTGTTGGATATTCTCCAAATAAAAGTCAGAATATGGTTTATATGGGGGGTTTAACAAAACATATCCCAATTACCAAAACCGCTTTTTTATTAGGTACACTTTCTCTTTGTGGTATTCCGCCTCTTGCTTGTTTTTGGTCCAAAGATGAAATTCTTAATGATACTTGGTTGTATTCACCAATTTTCGCAATAATATCTTGGTTTACAGCGGGATTAACTGCATTTTATATGTTTCGAATCTATTTACTTACTTTTGAAGGACATTTAAGCGTCCATTTTCAAAATTATAGTGGCAAAAAGAATACTCCCTTTTATTCAATATCTTTGTGGGGTAAAGAAGATTCAAAAAGAATTAACAAAAATTTTTGTTTATTAACGTTATTAACAATGAAAAATCATGATATTTTTTCTTTTTTTTCAAAAAAAACTTATCTAATTGATCAGAATGCAAGAAACATCACACAACCTTTTATTACTATTACCCGTTTTGGAAATAAGAAGTTTTTTTCGTATCCTTATGAATCGGATAATACTATGTTATTTCCTATACTTGTATTGGTTTTATTTACGTTGTTCGTTGGATCCCTAGGAATTCCTTTCAACCAAGAAGGAGTGTATTTGGA